GAGAATTCTAATTTACTTAACGTGTTAGAGGGTAAAATGGGTTTATTGATATTGGATTTGATAAATATCAATGCAATGAATTGTTTCAAGGCCGATCATAATTGGCTTATCAGAACAGAACGAAATTCATTTATTTGATTTGATTAATACATGTACCTTAGCAATTCGACATAGATCCAATCTATTTTATCGAAACATGTGATGAAAAGATTTGCTTTATTTTCGATAACTTCTTGCTCCCTATTCCAAAAATTCCCGATTTACTTTTTGTTAATTTACTGGCTTAGTGTGAGATAGAAATATGCCTGTCTCGTCGTAATAATGAGTGAATCGATGAATGAAAGTGGAAAAAATGAAGGTTAATTCCCTTTTTTATGTTTATGTCAAACCAATCACTTCCCGAAAGGATCTTCTACTTTGTATTATTGTATTATTAATATAATCTAGTTTCTTTTTATAATATCTATTTAGATAATAATAATAGATTTAATTTATCTAATTCATTTCTATTTCTATATAGAATAGAGTGGCGATTAAAATGAATGATTTACTGAGTATAAATCATGAATCAAAAATGGAAAATCATAAAAGATGGAAAAAGCTTTCACATCTAGTCATTATATTGACAATTTCAAAAAACTGCTCATACTATGAGCATAGTATGATCGCGGTCAGGCAAATATGCCCCCATCGTCTAGCGGTTCAGGACATCTCTCTTTCAAGGAGGCAGCGGGGATTCGACTTCCCCTGGGGGTAGGGTACTACGAAAGGAAGTTGATCATGGATTATCAATAAACCTAGAATTGATTCTTCCTGGGTCGATGCCCGAGCGGTTAATGGGGACGGACTGTAAATTCGTTGGCAATATGTCTACGCTGGTTCAAATCCAGCTCGGCCCAATAATTCGCTGATCCGCCATAACATAAAATGCCCATTTTTTTGTATTTTGTTTTCCAGAAAAGCCAAACAAAAAAAAAATTAGGAATTAGGGAAGAATAAAAAAAGTCCAATTTTCTGATATATCTATCGCTATTTGTTTTTTATTTCTTCTATTTTTTTAGTTGTTCCCATAAATTCTGACCTTGATAACGCTCTAGATTCATATCAGGATCATTAAATAGAAAGTTTAATGAAAAGAAAGAGTAAAGTAAACAAAAAAGACTCTTTTTTGTTTTTTCAGTTTTAAATTGATTATTGATCGATTTATTTGTCAATAACGAAAGGATTACTAGTTACTAGTAATCCGCGTCGCTCTCACTAAAGTGCATACCCGTATGGATATCAATATATCACTCGCGCCTTTGTTTGTTACAACACGGAGATTCTACTCTAAAATCTAAATAGAAAATGCCTTGAATGAAATCAGAAGACTATCTATGCTGTACACTTTTCTTTATTTCCCTGGGATTGTAGTTCAATTGGTCAGAGCACCGCCCTGTCAAGGCGGAAGCTGCGGGTTCGAGCCCCGTCAGTCCCGACGGATATAATTTTTAAAAAGACTCCCTCCCTTTTCTGTCAAAGGGGATACAAATGGCAGAATTTCATTCCCAACGATATCTTTTTTTTTCTATTTTTTGTTGGGGTTTATTTGTAAACTATTTGTAAACGGTGACAGTGGAAAAGCAGTCTCATGATACATCATCAGATGATTGTACAAGGAAGGCGGTAGATTATCGAAAAGAAAGAGTGGAAAAGAATATATATAAATAAAGGAAAGGAATTCTTTTGATTGGACCAGGAATCCGTTTTTGTATTCGGTGTGGATAAAAGGTCTTCCTATGTTATACTATTCAATTCTCGACGGTGAATCGATTTGATAGCTTAGATATTGTTATTCATGATATTGATCCGATTCGATGTCATTGAAATGTAAGTCATTGCATTGAATTTACAAGCGACAAATTTATCATCTCTATGGGATTAAATCCCGAGTTATTGCGAAGTAAAAAAAACAATGAAATTATGGAAGTAAATATTCTGGCATTTATTGCTACGGCGCTGTTCATTCTAGTCCCTACCGCTTTTTTACTTATAATATACGTAAAAACTGTCAGTCAAAGTGATTAATTTGAATGAAACTTGACTTTTTATTTTTTATCAAGGATTTAAGAAAAAAAGGATTCCAATTTCACGTCTTAAATAAAATGAATGGACTAGAATCAACAGTATCCTATAAAACTCGATAGTATGGTAGAAAAAAAATACGAATCTTTCTACCATACTATCTATATCTATTATTGGAATGTATAAAGATACAAGCTTAATATAGATGAATCCACAATATGTATCTTCATACATGTCGATATCAATTAAATATATGTACTGTACATAGTATCTCAATTTTATTTCTTCGCTTGATCTATTTTATTTGTGTTGATTTCAATCAATCTGAAATAATTGAAAGGCAAGTCTTATGATTTTATAATTCTTTCATTTCATGGATTTGATTCTTTTGATGGATACCGAGATTCTTATTGAAAATAATCAGAAATGAAGGAAAAATGGAATAGGCATATATTTATATAATATTAATAAAAAAAAAGAAAACCAAGTAATCCTTTTTTTTAACATTCCAAAGAAGTAATTCATTGAGCAGCTGACAGATGATCCAAAGAGTTCTACGGTAACTTTTCTTCGTATTTCGTTTCGAAAAAAGGGTATACCCTGCCGATTTTGAATTTACCTTCTTTTCTTTGATCCATGATATGAAATGAGTCAATAAAGCATGGCATAGCATAAATTAAATTCAAATAACACAGGGGGTAAGTGTGCAATATGTGACTACACTAAGGCAAGATCTTTTTCAATTTTTAACTATTTTAAATAAAAGAACTACTTTTTTTTTTTCTCTTTGAACAGTAAACAGGGAAGTAAATAAAAACAAGCAAAAAAACAAAGGGGGGGTTCCTTGTCCCTCATTGTCCATTTATAACTCTGGTAAGAGCTGATTCATCAAAATAGACAATTTGGGAGGAATTCTTTTTTTTTATAAATTGCCTATCATCCATCCGGATTCCTTTTCCTTTCGAAATACGAACGTGGGAATTCTTGAAATGTTTGTTTGATTTTAATTGAAAGGGTGTTATTCATCTCTATTATTCATAGAATACATTACTCCACTAGAATCCAAGAATTTACAAATGTAATAAAATAGTTAAAATAAAGGCTTTGTAAAACGATCTAGAAAACAATAGATACGGTTTGATTCCTCAACCCAATTAGGAGTACCCCTAGAGCCCACTTCTTCCCCATACTACGAGTGAAAGAGAAAATGTAAAGACTACCATTAAAGCAGCCCAAGCAAGACTTACTATATCCATGTGTATTATGTCCCCTATCTCTATGAATATGAAACAAATATGAAGGAATTTTTCCATTATTGTTCACTAATAATAGTGGAATTACTGGCACAGAGTCAAAAAGAAAAGGGAATTCTGACACACCACCGTTGATGAAACACTTCAATAAATCCGCTTCTAACAAGTTCTTATATGATTTCTAGTAAAATCGAGAACCATTAAGCACAAGCAAAATACGCAGTAACCTTTTTTTTGGAAGTATCAAAAGAATGTTACTCACATGTATCAATAATAAGACTTATTCTTTCTTTTGGTGTCCCTCATTAAGCAAAAGCCAATTATCTATCCAATCTAATATTAATTGGATGCCTGAACACTCAGAGACTTTCATCAGTCTGTATACAAAGTATCTTCCAACCCTTCTACAACCATTCATTAGTTAATTAGACACTCCCGTTATCCAATCTAATTAAAGACTCCCCTAGTAGCCCCTCCGTTAGTAGGGGGGGCTCCCATATCAAGATTTACGGACTCCCTTCCGCTACTTTAATTTTTCCTTGAATCCTAAACGTTAGGATTTCGAGTTTTTTGTTGATCAGGCGACACCCGGATTTGAACTGGGGAATAAGGGATTTGCAGTCCCCCGCCTTACCGCTCGGCCATGTCGCCAAAGGGCTACAAACAAAAATGAGAGTATCCCCTTTTTATTTTTAGATCGGATCCATGCCTTCAATTGGTTATAGTATCTCAAGGAACACAATATCTAAAAACTTTCCTTTTCTTTTTTCAATAGAAAAGAAAAAAGAAAATGTGGATTCTCAGTTACAAAAGTAAAAATTCAGGACAAATAAATTGGAACCATTAACTATTCACTATTGACTGAAAATTTATGTTATGGACGATTCTTCTTCACTTGTCTTTTTCTAATGGTATAAGAAAATCAAACTGGATACATAACTAATCAGTATTGATTTTTTTTTTCAAAAAAAAAACTTTCTGAATTTCAAGTATTTTATAATAATATAACAGCAATTATGAGTCTATGTAAACCCCAGAGCATAAGTTGTTACACAGTTATAGTTATCTAATGAGGTATTTTATCTATCTAGATATGATGTCCATAGGAAATCAGCAAGAAATTATAGTGTTTCAATTTTTCATTGAATAGATTAAAATAAAAGAAAAAAAATCGAATTTTTGATAGAGCACGCCATGTTTTGTCTCCACTAGATCGCTATAATGGAATAAAAGAAAGACATATATAAATAGAAATGCTATATCTGCACATGTTTAATAAATACAATACAAGCCCTCTTTTCGTACGCACTTCAATCATATTCTAAAAAAATAAACGAAAAAGTGGGTAAAAACATCTCTCTTCTCTGCGAATCCTTTTTTGAACAATGGATTCCATGAAAAAATTAAGCGCTAGAAAAATAAACTCTCTACCTATATATAGTTTATATATATTTTATGATTATTTTGTCTTTATCTCAAGGAACAGATCAGATCAGGAATTCCTTTCAATTTTCTGGTATTCAATCGGGTTGGAATATGTAATATCATAATAATGGTAGAAATTGAATTATTATTTTTTTTTATATTCTATACAAAACTCCATACGGCTAAATGGCATTTCTCAATTCTTTTCTGTATCTGTTTGTTATAAATATAAATTCAAAATTGAGTATAATTTTTCTT